TAACAAAAACTTTTTTTATTCGAAACGTCCCGTGATCTTCAACCAATTATGCGCTTCAATATAATTCCCAGGAGTAAGCGTTATAGCTTGTTTCCAATACTCAGCGGCTTGATCAAACCAAGCCTCCGCAATTTCAGAATCTCCCTGTCGGATGGCCTGCTCTCCCCGGTCGGAATAGGTGGCTCAATTCCTTCCCTTAGAACCGTACTTGAGACTTTCCTACCTCATACGGCTCCACAGTCAATTCTTTTGGTGTCCTTTTTTTTTTACCTAATGAGATTTCTTGGAGATCTCTTCACGATAACCAAAAGAGCTTAATCGGATGAGTTTCAAACGTTCATTTTTTTAATAGTTGATCTTATTTATAATAAGTTTTATCTTTTCTCCCACCTGCCGAAGAATAAAGTATAGGTATTTACTCCTATCGTTAATATTTTCGGCAAGGTAACTATCTCGATTTCATATCGAAATTTATATAGAATCTTTGATAAAGACTTTTCTTCATAAAAAAAGTAAGAAAGAAAAGACTGACTATCTTTGGGATCTGATCCTACACCGCCGCTCAATACCTTAGTGGATCAACTCTATTACATAAGTTAATTCCTAACTTTTATCTATCTTATAGAGGCATAAATAAGCAGTTCTTTTCTTAATATATTGGCCCAAAACCTCATTAATTGATCTTTACGGTGCTTCCTCTCTAATCAATTAAAATTTATTTTTTATCCATAGACGACATAGAAAAAGTATCTAGGCATCTCTTATTTCTTCATAGTTCAATTTCTATGAAGTTTGTTTTTTTCCTACAGCTCAAAAAATCGTCGTTTTAGGCGATGCATATGTAGTGAGCCCTTTTTTTTTTTACTAATTAAGGGGGGTCTTCCTTTTTCCTTCTATAGTGGAGATAATCGCACGTAATGACAGATCACTGCCATATTATTAAAAGCTTGGGGTAAGAATGGGTTTCGTTCTAGTGCTCTGAAATAATATTCTAAAGCTTTCGTATGTTCCCCATTACTTGTGTGAATAAGGCCTATATTATAGAGTATATAACTTCGGTCGTAGGGATCGATTTCTAGTCGCATAGCTTCATAATAATTCTGTAAAGCTTCCGCATAATTTCCTTCGGATTGAGCCGACATCCGTTACGGTCGTCATTCGATTCAAAGAATCTCCGTTCCAGAACCGTACGTGAAATTTTCATCTCATACGGCTCCTCCTTTAAAAACGCATAATGAGAATAAAAAAGACATGGAATAATAAACAGGGTTGAAATATTCTCATAATGAACTGAGTGGGGCTAGTGTTTTTACAAAAAATCGCTAGCCAACCTTCTTGCGCAAGAATTTGTACTAACATCAAACGCCTTGATACTAAAGCTCTAACAATTACTTTGTCTTCAACGCCCCCTAAATTTCCAGGAAATAGTCACTTCAACAGTCTTCGATGGTTATACGGGTATCCAAAGTACCAACGAGATGGATGTTTGTTGTCCCGACCATTCTTCTTAGTCCCAATCCAGATAAGAAAAGGGAGTCAGTAAGTCATTTTTAACAAAGCTTTCGTGTTGTTGATTGCTAGGTGTAGTGCTTTTTCCCCTATGCTGCCTATATGGGACTTTATTACTAGGAAGTAGGATTGACCTGTAATACAGAACACACAGGTGTAACCTTCCGCTCAATACTAATATTCAATTTGATAATTGAAGCGTAGTATTTGAGGCTGCATCAATCGGGGATACACGACAGAAGGAATTGTTCTATTTCTAAACTTCACCTTCAACAAGCGTAGATTTTTTTTACTAAAATATAGAATTAAGAATATTTGTTCTTTCTGTTTCGAATCGTGTGTCTTTAAGCAAAAAAAAAGAATCAAATCACACCATCTCTGTAATAAGTAAATGCCTCTTTTTCTCCCGAAGTTGTCGGAATTATTCGTAATAAGATATTGGCCACAATTGAAAAGGTCTTATCAATAAAATTTCCATTTATTCGCGATCTAGGCATAGGGATCAATCCATTCTATAATTATTTTCATTACCTCTTGTGGGAAAATTATTCCCCCAAATTAAAGGGTTTGTACAGTACGAAATAACATAAAAACAGATTCAGTTCAAAAAAAGAAAGATTGAAAATCTCTACTTATACTTATAGTTATAAAATAGAATAAAATTCTTTGATTGGTCTAAAAATATGAATGACTCGCCATTTTTTCGGTTTTTAATTCATAATAATAAATTATTATTATGTAGGAGAGATGGCCGAGTGGTTCAAGGCGTAGCATTGGAACTGCTATGTAAGCTTTTGTTTACCGAGGGTTCGAATCCCTCTCTTTCCGTACTTTAAATCAATATTCCTAACTGTAAGATATCAAACAACAAAAAATGAAATACCATTATTAGAACATAACAGTTAGATCCGAGGTGGGAAAGAATATATGAGTGGGATAAAATTCAGATCAAACCTCTGACTTTTGACTTTAATCCTTAAGCCAATTTACTTTGACGAAAGAAAAGGGCCAGATTGTCCGAAGCCTTTGCTTTCTAATGCTTTCTAATTTAATTAGAGTTAAGTCTGACGAGAATAGTATTCTACTACTAGCAATTCATTTATTTTCAAACCAACCCACTTACTATCTATTATTTGATTGACTAATCCTTTATACGGAAATGGTTGAAGAGTCAAATGTTTGGGCAATTCCTCCGGAGGGGATGAATCAAGAAAATTCTGAATTAGGGCTGTGGATTTTTGTTCATCTTTTGCCGTAATAGTATCTTGGGGTTTGCAACGATAACTCGGTATATCTACTAGACGACCATTAACTAAAATATGTCGATGATTAACTAATTGGCGGGCGCCAGGAATAGTTGGAGCCATACCCAATCGAAAAAGGATGTTATCCAAACGCATTTCAAGTAATTGTAGTAAAACCTGACCTGTTGACCCTTTGGCTTTTCGGGCGATACGGACGTATTTTAGCAATTGTCGTTCTGTAATACCGTAATGAAACCGCAATTTTTGTTTTTCTTCGAGACGAATACGATATTGAGATCTTTTCCCGGAACGCGATTGGGCTCTAAGATCACTTCCGGTTCTAGGCCTTTTATTTGTTAGTCCGGGCAACGCCCCTAAACGGCGTATTTTTTTGAAACGAGGTCCTCGGTAACGCGACATAAAGACTCCTTATCTTTATTTATTTTTTCATTTTACAAAAAACAAAGAAATGAAACGAAATTTTCTGCAGTATTCTATTACATTAGATTAGATTGTATTGTATATATGATATACCATTTATATATGCATTATTTTTTTATTAATCTATGGAAGTATAAGTAAAAAAAAAAAAAAGAAAAGCCGGCTATCGGAATCGAACCGATGACCATCGCATTACAAATGCGATGCTCTAACCTCTGAGCTAAGCGGGCTCGTAGAAATTCTACATACATAAAACTCTATTTTAGTTTAAGCTTTTTCATTTTTTTTCGTTTATTTAGATCTCTATATTTTTTTATTTTTCGTCTAGAGCAATTTTTTCATTATGATATTTTGCATTATAGATATAATGAATAGATATTTTTTTAGTTATGTTTTTAGGGGTCTGCCCCAAAAAACCCTAAAAATAGAACTAAAAAAGCAATAATCCAGAGCATATTAACATAATAAAAAATTCTTCTATTCTTATTTTTTTCTTATTCAGAGACTAAGACAAAAAGCAAAGAATCGACCCTTTGAGTATTACAAAGGAAAGGCGCATATCTATGTTCTATATTCATCTATATTGAATTGTACCTACAGAAATGCTAGAATCATTTCGGATTAGACCAAATAAAATTAAAAGCCAATTTAAAAATTATAGGCTTCCCAATAGAAATGAAATAAGATAAAGAAAAAAGGAGGAAACACTCTTTAGTATATTAATCCGTATAAAATCGAAAAAATGCGAGAGGTACGGAAGGGAAGGCCATCCCATTGGGATCCTAATTTTATAAAAGACAACGGGGATATGGCGAAATCGGTAGACGCTACGGACTTAATTGGCTTGAGCCTTAGTATAGAAACCTGCTAAGTGAAAACTTTCAAATTCAGAGAAACCCTGGAAAAAATGGGGCAATCCTGAGCCAACTCCTTATTTTCTCCTAAAAAAAAAAAAAAAAGAAAAAATGGATTCAGAAAGCAAGAAAAAAAAAAAAAAAAGGATAGGTGCAGAGACTCAAAGGAAGCTGTTCTAAACAAATGGGGTTGACTGTGCTGTATTGTTATAAGACTTTTTCGATCTAAATTCCACCCCAAGAAAAGGGGTGAAGAATATACGCCCTAAAAAAATTAATGACAACCCGCATTTTTTTATATTTTTTTTTTTAGATTTTATATAGAATCTCTAGAAATCCATTCCATATATTATAGATTTTAAATCTGAAATGGAAAAATACAAGAATTGTTATGGATCGATTCCAAGTTGAAAGGCGAATAAATTTTCTAGTTATTCATCAAAATATTCACACTCACCCCATAGTCTGAGAGATCTTTTGAAGAACGGATTAATCGGATGAGAATAAAGATAGAGTCCCGTTCTACATGTCAATACTGACAACAATGAAATTTATAGTAAGAGGAAAATCCGTCGACTTTTAAAATCGTGAGGGTTCAAGTCCCTCTATCCCCAAAAGCTTTTTTCACTCCCTAACTAGTTATCTTTTCTTTTTGAAGCTAGTTATGTTCCTCGTTTTTCCAAATAGGAAGCGTTTTTCTCTTATCACAAGTCTTATGATATATACGATAGACGGACAAAAAAATATCTTTTATTTGAGCAAGTAGTACTCAGTTGAGTAATTCACAAACCATATTATTACCTTATAACTTGTTTTATAAAATGAATAACTTAAGTAAAATTATATTCAAAGTTCTTCTTTTTGAAGACCGCCAGTACCTATTTAAGACTTTATAATACTTTTCATCCTTTTAATTGACACAGACCCAAGTTATCTCGTAAAATGGGGAGAT